ATAATAAAAATCTCAACTAAAATAATAATATTGACAACAACCATAATATCTACATTATTAGTATTAAGATCAGAAAATTGATTTAGAATATGAATAGGATTAGAAATCAATATATTATCGTTCATCCCATTAATAGAAGAAAGAAAAAATTTAATATCATCAGAATCAAAAATAATTTATTTTATTATTCAAAGTATAGCTTCAATAATATTCCTATTTATAATTACTATAAGCCCATTAATTATAATTAATGAAAATCTAATTAATAAATTACCAATATCAATAATCACTTTAAGTATGTGCATAAAAATTGGAATGGCACCTATGCACCTATGATTTATTAATATTATAAAAAAATTAAAATGGAACAATTGTATGTTATTAATAACATGACAAAAAATTGCACCCTTATACGTAATAAGAAACACAAATAATAATATTTTTATAATCAACATTTTAGCCATTACAAGAGCAATTATTGGAGCAATTGGTGGAATTAATCAAACATCAACAAAAAAAATTATAGCATATTCTTCAGTAAACCATTTGGGATGAATTACAACATGTATTGTATATGATAATGAAACATGAATAAAATATTTAATTATTTACTCAATAATTATTATAATTTTAACTAAAAGTTTCGAAAAAAAGTCAATTAACTTTATCAATCAAATAAACATAAATATAAAAACAAAAACCGAAAAAATAAGATTCATTGTAATAATATTAAGACTGGGAGGTTTACCTCCATTCCTGGGATTTTTGCCTAAATGACTAGTAATTCAATCACTTATAAATAATGGATGTAAAATAACTATTTTAATTCTTATAATAACATCAATAATTACATTATTTTATTACCTACGAATAATTACACCAATCATCATAATAAATAATTATATTAATAAATGAAACATTAAAAGAAGAAATATAAAAATCACATATATATTAAATTTAATTATTAATATAATATTACCAATTACTATAATTATTAGAATAACATAAAACCTTAAGTTAAATAAACTGTTAACCTTCAAAGTTAAAAATATAAATATAATTTTATAGGCTTTAGTAAAATACTACTTCAGAATTGCAGTCTAATATCATTTAATTGACTATAAAGCCTGATAAAGGAATTAAAAATTCATATATAAATTTACAATTTACAACCTATAATCAGACACTTTATCTAAATAAATAAATTTATTTAGAGAACATAAAATTGAATAAATGAATATTTTCAACAAATCATAAGGATATTGGAACACTATACTTTATACTAGGTATGTGATCAGGAATAATTGGTATATCAATAAGATGAATTATTCGTATTGAACTAGGACAACCAGGGTCATTTATTGGAAATGACCAAATTTATAATGTAATTGTAACAGCACATGCTTTTATTATAATTTTCTTTATAGTTATACCAATTATAATTGGGGGATTTGGAAATTGACTAGTACCTTTAATAATTGGAGCACCCGACATAGCATTCCCACGAATAAATAATATAAGATTCTGACTTTTACCACCATCACTTACACTTTTATTAGTAGGTAGAATAGTTGATGCTGGTGCAGGAACAGGGTGAACTGTTTATCCTCCACTATCCAGTAATTTAGCACATAATGGAGCATCAGTTGATTTAACTATTTTTTCCCTACACCTCGCAGGTGTGTCATCAATTCTAGGAGCTGTAAATTTTATTTCAACTATTATCAATATACGAATCACAGGTATAACTAGAGAAAAAATTCCCCTATTCGTATGATCGGTAGGTATCACTGCCCTTTTATTGTTACTATCATTACCCGTCTTAGCAGGAGCAATTACAATATTATTAACTGACCGTAATTTAAATACTTCATTCTTTGATCCAGCCGGTGGGGGGGACCCGGTACTTTATCAACACTTATTTTGATTCTTTGGGCACCCAGAAGTATACATTTTAATTCTTCCGGGATTTGGAATTATCTCACACATTATTAGACAAGAAAGTGGTAAAAGAAATGCATTTGGTTCAACAGGAATAATTTATGCCATATTGGCTATTGGTTTATTAGGATTTATTGTATGAGCTCATCATATATTTACAGTTGGGATGGACGTAGATACTCGAGCATATTTCACTTCAGCCACTATAATTATTGCTATTCCAACTGGAATTAAAATTTTTAGTTGATTAGCAACTATCCACGGGTCTATAATTAATTATTCTCCTTCAATATTATGAACATTAGGATTTGTATTTTTATTTACAATTGGGGGATTAACAGGTATTGTTCTAGCTAATTCATCAATTGATATTGTATTACATGACACTTACTATGTAGTAGCACACTTTCATTACGTACTGTCAATAGGAGCAGTGTTTGCCATTATAGCAGGATTTATTCAGTGATATCCACTATTTACAGGAATAACAATAAATCCCAAGTGACTAAAAACTCAATTTTTCACTATATTCATTGGAGTAAATTTAACTTTCTTTCCACAACATTTTCTAGGACTAAGAGGTATGCCACGACGATATTCAGATTATCCAGACATATATATATCATGAAATGTAATTTCATCAATTGGATCAACTATCTCAATCCTAGGAACTATAATATTTATCATAATTATATGAGAAAGTATAGTATCTAAACGAAAGATTATGTTTGTCATAAATATAAATTCAAGAATTGAATGATTACAAAATTACCCACCAGCTGAACATTCATATAACGAAATACCTATTGCATTTAATTTCTAATATGGCAGAAATATATGCAATGAATTTAAGATTCATTTATAAAGATTAATCTTTTTTTAGAAATAAGAAAATGATCACAAATTAATTTTCAAGATCCTAATTCACCTCTTATAGAACAATTAATATTCTTCCATGACAGAACAATAATTATTCTAATTATAATTACAACCTTAATCGCCTGAATTATATTCAAAATATTATTTAATAAAATAATTAATCGATTTATAATAGAAAATCAAATAATTGAAATTATTTGAACAGTTATTCCAGCAATAATTCTTATTTTAATCGCTTTACCCTCACTTCGAATTTTATATATAATGGATGAAACTAAAAACCCAACTTTAACAATTAAAGCAATTGGACACCAATGATATTGAAGTTATGAATATTCAGATTTCAAGAATATTGAATTTGAATCATACATAAAACCCACAAGAGAAATTGAAATAAATGAATTTCGTTTACTTGAAACTGACAATCGAATTACACTTCCTATAAATAACCAAATTCGTATTATTGTTACTGCAACAGATGTATTACATTCATGAACTATCCCAAGTTTAGGAATTAAAATTGATGCCATTCCAGGTCGATTAAATCAAGGATCAATATTTATTAATCGACCTGGAATTATATATGGACAATGCTCAGAAATTTGCGGAGCAAATCATAGATTTATACCTATTACAATTGAAAGTGTAAATACAAAACAATTCATTAGATGATTAAAAAATAATTCATTAAGTGGCTGAAAGTTAAGCAATGGTCTCTTAAACCAAAATATAGTAATTAACGTATACTCTTAATGGAAAAATTAGTTTATAAAAAACATCAGATTGTCAAACTGAAAAAATTAAATATAATATTTTTCTATACCACAAATAGCACCATTATCATGATTAACATTAATAATTATATTCATCGCTATAATTATTGTTATTAATAGAATAACATACTTCAACAAAAATTATAAAATTGAAGAAAGAAGAGAAAATAAAAAAATAAATCAACTTAATTGAAAATGATAACAAATTTATTTTCAACCTTTGATCCATCAACATCAATGTATTATTCAATAAATTGAATAAGAACTATAATTATTCTAATCGTAATACCCTACCCCTATTGAATTATTAAATCACGACAAAAAATAATGGTTGATATTATTTATAAAACTTTACACCAAGAATTTAAAACACTTTTATCCAAAAGTGAAGGATTAACATTAATAATAACATCTTTATTTATATTCATTTTAGTAAACAATATAATAGGATTATTACCTTATATTTTTACTAGATCAAGACATTTAATTTTTTCACTAGCATTATCATTACCATTATGAATTTCAATTATATTATTTGGATGAATTAATAAAACACAACATATATTTAGTCATTTAATTCCAGCAGGAACACCTGGCATATTAATGCCTTTTATAGTATGCATTGAAACAATTAGTAATATTATTCGACCAGGATCATTAGCCGTGCGGCTAACAGCCAATATAATTGCGGGACACTTGTTAATAAGATTATTAGGTAATAATACAACAAGTGCATCAACAATTATAATTATAATATTAATAACTGTTCAAATCATACTTATGTTATTTGAAACGGCAGTCGCAATAATTCAAGCCTATGTATTCTCAGTTTTAACGACTTTATATTCAAGTGAAGTTAATTATGCAAAAAAGTAATCACCCATTCCATTTAGTAGACCCTAGACCATGACCCTTAACAGGATCAATTGGTGCTATAACAATAACATCAGGAATAGTTATATGATTCCACATGAAAAACCCAGCATTAATAATATTAGGAATTATAATTCTATTATTAACCATAATTCAATGATGACGTGATATCGTACGTGAAGGAACATATCAAGGAAAGCACACTATCATAGTAACAAATGGATTAAAGTGAGGAATAATTCTATTTATTATTTCAGAAATCTTCTTTTTCATTTCATTTTTCTGGGCCTTTTTTCACAGTAGACTCGCACCGACTGTTGAAATCGGTATAACCTGGCCTCCGAAAGGAATTAAAACCTTTAACCCTATAGATATTCCTCTTTTAAATACAACAATTTTATTATCTTCAGGTATTACTATTACCTGGGCTCATCATAGTATTATAAACAAAAATCATAGCCAAACAGTTAGGGGTTTATTTTTAACAGTTACGTTGGGGATTTATTTCACTATCCTGCAAGCATACGAATATCTAGAGTCCCCATTTACAATCAGTGACTCCGTCTATGGATCTTGTTTCTTCATAGCAACGGGATTTCATGGAATCCACGTAATTATTGGAACTACATTTTTATTAGTTTGTTTAATTCGAACTATAAAATTTCATTTTTCAAGTAAACATCATTTCGGGTTTGAAGCAGCCGCTTGATACTGACACTTTGTAGACGTAGTCTGATTATTTTTATATATTTCAATTTACTGGTGAGGTAGTTATTTTTTTAGTATATAAAGTATTCTTAACTTCCAATTAAGAGGTCTCAAAAGAGAAAAAATAATTTTATTAACAAGATCATCAATTATAATCAGATTTATTATTAGAATAGTACTTATTATATTATGCTCGGTTATTTCAAAAAAGACAAAAAACAACCGAGAAAAAATAACACCATTTGAGTGTGGATTTGACCCTAAAAGTTCATCACGTATACCATTCTCTATTCAATTTTTTATAATTGCAATTATCTTTTTAATTTTTGATGTAGAAATTGTAATTTTAATACCTACAATTAAAATTATACAAATAACCAAAATAAAATCATGATTTATCGTAACATCAACATTTTTAATTATTTTAATTGTTGGACTATATCATGAATGAAAAAACGGAATTCTTGAATGAAGAAATTGGGGTTATAGTTAATAATAACATTTAATTTGCAATTAAAAATTATTCTAAAAAGAATTATCCTCAAGTAGTGAAGTAAATTTTACATTTAGTTTCGACCTAAAAATAGAGCTATAGCTCCTTACTTTTAACTAAAACCAAAAAAGAGGTATTTCACTGTTAATGAAATTATTGATTAAAAATCTAGTTAAAAGAGAATGTTGTAACTAAAAGAAGCCGCTAACTATCTTTTAAAGCGGTTAAAGTCCGTTTTTCTCTTAAATTTATATAGTTTATAATAAAACACCTTATTTTCAATGAGAAGAAAAAATAATTATTTTTATAAATACCTGAAGGGATTAAATCCCATAGTAATATCTTCAATATTAAGCTTTAAAATTAAGCTATTCAAGTATTAAAAAACAAAAAATATTAAAGAAAATAAAAAAAAAGAAATTATATAAATTTTTAAATTATTATAATAGAAAAAATGAACAAACTTTCTCAAAACTACTACGTAAAAAAAAGATAGTTTTGAGAAAATTAATTCCCCCCAACCAACTTCCAAATTATGATTAAAATTGAAAGAAATATTAAAAAAGTTCTTATTTAAAATATAAGTTCTAAAAGAAGGTATAAATCACATACTTCCTAAAAAGGAAGAAGTTTTATAAAAAACTATATAACTAGAAAATGAATTATAATAAAAAACTGACAACTCATAACCTAAAAAGGATCCTAATAAAATTATAAATAAAGATATTAACTTTATAAAAGTTGATAAAACCAAAAAAGAAGGTGTTGTAAAGATTATTCATATTAAAATACTTCCTGAAAATATAGACATTATAACTAAAAAAATTATAGAAAAATTTATTAATTTATCTTCAGTATAATTCTGACAACTATAAGAATTAGGATAAAGGCTTATAGTATAATAAATTAAACGAACACTATAAGAAACAGTTAAACCTACAGAAATATATATAATAATATAATAAAATATATTAGAACCTGTAAAAGTTGATAATTCTAAAATTAAATCCTTTGAATAAAATCCTGAAAGATAGGGGAAGCCACATAAAGAAAGATTTGAAATACAAAAACATGTAATTGTAAAAGGTAGCTGATAAGATAAACCACCTATAAAACGAATATCTTGTGTATCATTTATAACATGAATAATTAAACCTGCACATAAAAAAAGTAAAGCCTTAAAAAAAGCATGTGTTAATAAATGAAAATATGATAAATAAGGAAAACCTATAAAAAGAATTCTTATTATTAAACCTAGCTGACTCAAAGTAGATAAAGCAATAATTTTCTTTAAATCAAATTCAAAATTAGCCCCTAGACCTGATATAAATATAGTTATTAAAGATAAAATTAAAAAAAAATCACAATTAAATATATAAATTATCGAACTAAAACGAATTAAAAGATAAACACCCGCAGTTACTAGAGTTGAAGAGTGAACTAAAGCAGAAACTGGTGTTGGAGCTGCCATAGCAGCAGGTAGCCAGGAAGAAAAAGGAATCTGAGCTCTCTTAGTAAAACCAGCTAAAATTAATAAAATAATTAAATAAAATACTCAATTATCATAAAGAAATAAATAATAAAAAAAATGTCAACTACCAAAATTTATTATTCAAGCAATTGATAAAAGAATGGCCACATCACCAATACGATTTGTTAAAATAGTTAATATACCAGCTCTGTGAGATTTATAATTTTGGAAGTAAATAACTAAACAATAAGAAACCAAACCTAGGCCATCTCAACCAATTAAAATTCTAATAAGATTTGGTCTTATAATTAATATAAATATAGAAAAAATAAATATTAAAACTAAATATAAAAATCGAATTTTATTGTAATCTGAAATTATATAACTATGACTATATAAAATAACTATAGAAGAAATAAAAAAAACACAGCCTCTAAATAATAAAGATATTCAATCAAAAATCAAAGTTAAAGTAATTATTATACTATTATAAGTAACAAATTCCCAATCTAACAAAAAAATTTGATTTGAATAAGTGAAAAAAAGGCCTATTAAAAATATTAATAAACCTAAAATAAATAAAGAAAAAGATCTAATCATATAAAAAGAAGTATTTTTCAAAGTCTGAAATAATATTATACCTATAACACCACAAATTATTATTCTTATTAAACTATTCAAACATAATCAAACTATAAAAATATCAATTTTCAAAATTATAAAATTTAAAGGAAAACAATGAAGAAAAAGTAATATATATTCACGCAAATTAATATTAAAAATAGATTTTAACCCAGAATATAAAGAACCATGTTGAGTATTAGAATATAAATAAATTCTATAACAACAACTTAAAAATGAACCCCAAAATAAAAAAAAGAAAGAATAATAAGATCAACTTATAACACTATTAATAATAAAAATTTCTCCTAACAAATTTAAAGTTATAGGTCTAGCCATATTATTAGCACAAAACAAAAATCAAAAAAAAGATAGTCTTGGTATTAAAGTAATTATACCTTTATTAAAATAAAATCTACGACTATTTGAACGCTCATAGACTAAATTTGCCAAACAAAATAAGCCTGAAGAACAAAGACCATGACCAATTATTAAAATAAGAGAACCTAATATACCTAAATTATTTATTGAAAAAATACCACAAATTACTAAAGCCATGTGACTTACAGAAGAATAAGCAATTAAAGATTTTATGTCAACTTGAAATATACAGATAAAACCAATAGTTATTATACCAAACAAACTTAATCTAATTAAAAAAACATTATTAGATAAAAAAAACCCTTCGATAAAACTTAAAACCCGTATTAAACCATAACCACCTAACTTTAAAAGGATACCCGCCAGAATTATAGAACCTGAAATTGGTGCTTCTACATGAGCCTTAGGTAACCAAAAATGAAAGAAAATTATAGGTATCTTAATTAAAAAGGCTAAAATTAAACCTAAATATAAATAAAAATTATAATCAACCAAAATTAAAGGATAGAATATACTAAAACAAGAATTATTAATATAAAAAATTGATAATAAAAGAGGCAAAGAGCCAAAAAGAGTATAAAAAAGTAAATAAAATCCAGAAGAAAGACGCTCAGGTTGATAACCTCAACCAAAAATTAATAAAAGTGTTGGAATTAAACTAGATTCAAAGAAAATATAAAATAAAAAGATATTTTGAGTAGAGAAAGAAAGAATTAAAAAAAAAGTTAAAAAAATTACAACCAAAATAAAATAAACTGATGAACTCGTCAAATTAATTTTATATCTAGCTAAAATTATTAATAAACTAATTCAAATTGTTAAATAAATTAAAGAAGATGAAAGAACGTCTATTATAAATCCATAACTTAAAGATCTATAAAAATAAGTAAATAATCTTATATTCAAAAACAAAATTAAAGAAAGAAAAAAACAAGAAATTAAAATTATTCAGTTATTTAAAAGACACAAGGGGATCAAAAAAAAATAAAAAATAAGTATCTTTATCATATTAAACTTCTAATATTCATCAGATTATCATTCCCATGACAACGAATTATAGATACAAGAACTGAAAGCCCTAGAACCCCTTCACAAACAGAAAAAGTTAAAAAAAAAATAATAAAATAATATTCTCTCAAATATCTATAAAGAAAAAAAAAGAAAGAAAAAAAAATTACAACAACCAAATATTCTAATCTCAACAAAGTTAAAAGTAAATGTTTTCGGGAAGAACATAAAATAACTAAACCACAAAAAAATATATACCAAAAAATTAAATAATTTAATAAAATTAGTTTTAATAGTTTAAAAAAAAATAATGATCTTGTAAATCATAGATAGATAATTCTTTAAAACTTCAGCAAGAGAACAATTAGTCCTTACTTTAATCCCCAAAATTAATATTTTAAATAAAATACTCGCTGAATATGAAAATAATTTTTATATTTATAATTATAATAGCCACAACTATAATAGTATTAAAACATCCACTAAGAATAGGATTTAATCTTATTCTAATTACATTTTTATCAGCAATTACAATAAGTATTTGAATAAAATATACATGATATTCATATATTTTAGTTTTGGTTATATTAGGAGGAATATTAGTATTATTTATATATATAGCTAGAATTGCCTCAAATGAAATTATAAAATTCTCATTTAAAACTTTAATTATAATAATTATTTCTATAATTATTTCCACAATCCTATTAAAAGAAGAAATGATGACTTACGGATCCACTATTATTCAAACCATAGACGGACAACAAAATATATCTATAATAAAATTATTTAATACACAAAGATCAATTATTACAATTATAATAGCTTTATATTTACTAATAACTATAATTTATGTGATCTTTATTACAAATACATTTGAAGGACCAATACGAAAGAAAAATTATGAAAAAACCAATCCGAAAATCCCATCCTATAATTAAAATTATAAATTCATCTTTATTTGACCTACCAACGCCATCATCAATCTCAATCTGATGAAATTTTGGTTCACTTTTAGGAATATGTTTAATTATTCAAATCTTAACTGGTGTATTTTTAGCTATACACTATACAGCTGATATCAATATTGCATTTGACAGAGTTATTCATATTACACGAGATGTAAACTCAGGATGATTATTACGTAATATACATGCCAATGGGGCATCAATATTCTTCATTTGTTTATATTTACATATTGGGCGAGGTATATATTATGGTTCATACAAACTATTTATAACATGAAGAGTAGGTGTGATCATATTATTTATTATTATAGCAACAGCCTTTTTAGGATATGTTTTACCCTGGGGACAAATGTCTTTTTGAGGAGCGACAGTTATTACTAATTTAATATCAGCTATTCCATATCTTGGAAATGAAATTGTAAAATGATTATGGGGTGGATTTTCAATTGATAATGCTACATTGACTCGATTCTTTACATTACATTTTTTATTACCGTTTATCTTAGCGGGAATAACAATAATTCATTTATTATTTTTACATCAAACTGGATCTAATAACCCCACGGGGATTAATAGAAATTATGATAAAATACCATTTCACCCATATTTCTCTATTAAAGATATTATAGGAATACTAGTTGCACTATATTTATTTCTCATAATTAATTTATTAGAACCACGTTTATTAGGAGATCCTGAAAATTTTATTCCAGCAAATCCTTTAGTAACCCCAATTCATATTCAACCAGAATGATATTTTCTTTTTGCATATGCAATTCTACGATCAATTCCTAACAAATTAGGAGGTGTAGTAGCTATAATTTTATCTATCATGATAATAATAGTTATTCCTTTAACTTCAAAAAATAAATTTCAAAGAAATATATTTTACCCCATTAATCAAATAATATTTTGATCTTTCTTTACTATAGTAATCTTATTAACATGAATTGGGGCACGCCCTGCTGAAGAACCATTTATTACAACAGGACAAATTATCACAGCTTTATATTTTATATATTTTATTATTAACCCAATCATACTAAAAATATGAGATAAATTAACAGATTAGTTAACTAAGCTTTAGACAAGTATATATTTTGAAAATATAAGAAAGAAGTTCAATTCTTCTATTAACTTAACTTATAATAATGATTATAAGTATTCAAATATAAAAGTAATAAAACCTATATAAAAAATAAAATAGTTTAAAGAAATAGGTAAAAAAACCTTTCAAGTCAAATATATTAATTTATCGTAACGAAAACGAGGTAAAGTTCCACGAACTCAAATTACCAAAAAAATAATAAAAACCAATTTTAAAAAGAATATTAATGAACCTATATCACAACCCAAGAAGAAAATAACAGTTAATAAACTTATAAAAATAATATTTATATATTCAGATAAAAAAATAAAAGCAAATCCCCCTCTACTATATTCAACATTAAAACCAGAAACAAGTTCTGACTCACCTTCAGCAAAATCGAAAGGAGAACGATTAACTTCAGCCAAAAAAGAAGAAATTCAACAAAAAAATAAAGGAAAAGAAAAAAATATAAATCAAATATAATTTTGAAAATAAGAAAATAAAAATAAGTCAAATCCATAAACAAATAAAATTAAACATAAAAGAATTATTGATATTCTTACTTCATAAGAAATGGTTTGAGCTATACACCGAAGAGAACCTAATATAGAATAATTTGAATTAGATGACCAACCACATATTAAAACTCCATAAACACCTAAACTTGTGCAACATAAAAAATATAAAAAACCTAAATTAAAGTTATATACATTAACCATAAAAGGAAATAATAATCAAAGTCTAAAAGATAATATTAATATAAAAACAGGAGAAAAGTAATAAATTATAAAATTAGATATATATAAATATGTTTGTTCCTTAAAAAATAATTTTAAACCATCACTAAATGGTTGCAATAAGCCTATATAACCAACCTTATTAGGACCCTTACGCAACTGAATATAACCTAAGACCTTACGTTCTAATAAAGTAACAAAAGCTACAGATAATAAAACTATAACAAGTAAAAAAATAAAAATAATTAAATATATTACTATTTGTGTAATAAACACATATATAAATTCTAAATTTATAGCACTAATCTGCCAAAATAGTTAAAGTTAATCAAATATAAATAATATAATTAAAGTAATTGGTCCTTTCGTACTAAATTACTAAAAATAAGGATAGAAACCGACCTGGCTCACGCCGGTCTGAACTCAAATCATGTAAGAATATAATGGTCGAACAGACCAAAAAGGCGAAAATCTACCCCCGCCCCTTATCTTAATTCAACATCGAGGTCGCAAACCTTTTCATCGATATGGACTCTCCAAAAAGATTACGCTGTTATCCCTAAGGTAGGTTAATCTTATAATCGAAAAATTCGGATCAAAAAAACATAAATTAATGAAAATAAATAATGAAAGTTAATTGAATTTCATTGTCACCCCAACAAAACTAATTTTTCTAAAAAATAAATTAATAAACTAAAAAATATAATTTATAAAATTAGTAAACCTCTATAGGGTCTTCTCGTCCTATAAAAGAATTTCAGCTTTTTAACTAAAAAATTAAATTCAAATTAATTATTTAAAGAAAGACTATTTCTCATCAAACCATTCATTCTAGCCTCCAATTAAAAGACAAGTGATTATGCTACCTTCGTACAGTTAAAATACCGCAGCCTTTTAATATTTATAATCAATGGGCAGGCCCGATCTTATATAAAAAACAAAAGAACATGTTTTTGTTAAACAGGTGGAAATAAAAATTGCCGAGTTACTATAAATAAATTAACTTAATTACTAATTTTAACATTATTAAATCTTTTTAAAATTAAAAGAAAAATCCTGATAAAAAATTAAAAATAAAAAAATCTTTATAAAAAATATGTAATTATAACAAAATAATAATGGAAATTTTTAATCCTAAATAATATTTTATAAGAAACATTTTTAAAAAAAAAAGAAAGCTTATCCCTCCTTATTTTTAATTAATAAACTTTTAATAATTAAATTAATTAAAGCCTTATTAAAAATGAATTATATTCAAGTATCAGAAAACTAGATATTACCTTAAATGAAAAGCATATAACCTCTAAAATATAATTATAAATTTTTTTGAAACAAAAAGAAACATTATATTTTAAATCTTAAGATTTCGAGAAAAAAAAAATAATTTATTAATTTTATTAAACCCTGATGCAAAAGGTACTCCAAATAATAAATACTTTATCTATAAAAAAATTAGACCTTTACAGTTTTTAAAACAAAAAATATTAATTCTTAATAATACTAAAAAATAAAATATTTTTATTAAAAAATAGTTAAAAAATAAGAAATTGTAAAATATATTAATCAAGATGAGTTGAATTGCACAACAAAATTTATTAATGTAAATAATAAGTTCCCTAAAGGAAACACCTTGAACTTACCAGGCCCACCTTCCGGTAGGCCTACTTTGTTACGACTTATCTCAACTATTTTATAATGAGAGTGACGGGCGATGTGTACATTATTTAGAACTCAGATCAAAATTAAAAGTTTTATAAAAATTACAACCAAATCCAATTTCAGGATAAAATCAAATTTAACCATCCAAAAATAAAATTAATGTAACCCACCTCCACTTAAATATAGCTACATCTTGACCTAACATTAAATTCATAAAATTTTAAGAAAATATTCTTATAAAACATTCAATGACAGCGATATATAAACAAAATTTAAGTTAAATCAATCGTGGATTATCAATTAAGGGGCAGGTTCCTCTGGAGAGAATAAATAACCGCCAAATTCTTTTAATTTTAAGAACATAACTATTAATATTAAAGCAAATTTAAAGTCATAATAATAGGGTATCTAATCCTAGTTTTTATATGAATGTCATATATCTATATAAACTAATAAAAAATTATTAAATTTGAATTTCACCTCAAAATAAAAATTTTAATTATAAAATTAATATAATATTTAGCCGAAAAAATTCAATTTAACTAATTGTATAACCGCGACGGCTGGCACAATTTTTGTCAGTTATAATTAAAACCCTGGTTTTATCTTAAAATAAAAACCAAAAATAAACACTGAAAAATAAAACTCATTTAGAAATTAAAGAAAACCTTACATATAATAAAGTTTAAAATCCAAATTTAAAAGAAAGAATCAAACTTTAATTTTTATATTCAAAATATCAAAGGGAACGGGTTTGTAGCCCTCCCCCCTCCCGGATCCTACGTCTCTACTCGTACCCATCGTCATCTGGTTTACACACCTATAAATATTTATATGATTATAATATCCTATCTATATACTAGTATTACTACTCTCTCATTATATGTACTGTTACCCATATCTAAATACTTACATACCTTGATTATTTATTTAACATGTCCTACATTTCTATCCTTAATACACCCATACACTCCTGGTCTTATATGTACTGTCACCTAACCCTAAATCATCTTATATATATCTCACTTATAGTATGATCCTTCTAACCTTATATCTAGGTCTCTTATATCGCCATAGTTCTTATTAGTAAACATCTCTCTTTATCTCACTTCTTCTTTTCCAACCATTCCATATTGATCATGTGTTGCATTGTTATATATCATGTCCTGTTACCTACTCAATCCACTCCTATCTCTACTTGGGATGCCGGCTTACATCGTCTAAATATTCTTATCTGTTATATACTAGTATTCTTTCCCTTTTCTTAAATAGTCTTATATATATATATATATTATCCCCCCCTTTTCTTTCATACTTTTTTAAAACATTTAATTAACGTTAACAGTAATTATATAATAATATATAATTTATTAAAATTAAATAAACCAATTTACCTTATTTAATAAAATTATTTGTTTGACAGGACCAAATGTATCCTTCCTCAGAATATTAGAACTAATTTTAAATAAGTTCCTAGAAAAATTATTAATTAAATAATAAGATGCCTGATTAAAGGGCTATTTTGATAGAATAGATAATGTAATTTTATTACTCTTATTATATTATTTAGAATTAAACTAATCCTTTGAAATCAAAATTCAATGTGCATCATTACACCTAAATATAGAAAGATAAGCTAAACTTAAGCTTTTAGGTTCATACCCTGAAAATAGAAAATAATTCTTCTTTCTA